AAAGGAAAATAACTTATTTCAAATGAAATAGGCTGTTTTCATCTAATTTTTTTTTTTTTTTTTTTTTCTATAGTTAATTTAAGTTTAGTTATATAAGATTATTGAATTCAAATCAGTTTTATGTAAATAAGTAAATTTAGTAAAGAAATTTAAAAAATATTTTTGTTAAGTAGATAATAAAAAATTCCAATATAGACATTTCCGAGAGGTAAAAGTACAACATATAGATAAATAGGTAGATGAATAACAAAAATGTATTCTTAATATTTATTTATATAAATGTTGTACTACCGATGATATTATATACTAATAATATGATCTAACTGTTCTAGATCTCGGAATTTTAGGGTTTTTTTGACATAATTAATAGGCATATATTAATTAATTAAATATTTATATACATATAGATATTTATTAATCTTAACTAGTATATCATTAATTTATCTTTAACTAATAATTTAAGATTTTTAAAATATATAAAAATAAATATATGAATGAATATTTAATTGAAATTTTATTATTTTATAAATATTATAATTTAAAAAAAAAAAAAAAAAAAATTTGATAAAGATTATATATTTATTAAATTTCTTTTATAATATATGATAATGTTTTATTATCTTATTTAATTATTATTTCAATTAATAATTTATTTTTTTTTGTTATTTAATAGATATTTTATTTTAATATTAAATGAGTTGTATAATATTAATTTTTAATGAGTAAAATTAGATAATTTGGTTTTTTTGAAATAGGCTGTTTTCATCTAATTTTTTACAATGAAAAACGGTAAATTACTTAGGGGGTAATTTCTGATGCAGCTCGAAATACTAATGTATTTTATTTATGAGAAAAATTATTTTATTAGTTATTTACTTAAAAATAATTATTTATATAGTATATATACTTAATAATATAAAGTTGTGTTTGTATTATTTAATAAATATTAAAGTTTTATTTTGGCTTTGAATTTTATTATTGATTTATTTTATATGTAAGTTTTTGCGTGTATTTTTACTTATTTTAATAATAAGTAAATTTTAATTATAATCTCAGTAAATAGCTTTATTAATCAAGGAAACTTGGAAATAGTAATTTCATAGAGTATTGGCTAAATTTGTGCCAGCAGCCGCGGTTACACAAATAATGCAAATAAAATTTGTTCAGTGTGAGTTAAAATGATAATTTTAAAATAAAGTTGGATTTATTAGGTGAAATTTTAAATTTAATAATTTTTAATTTGTGAGATTTTGAAGCTTGTAAATTTTAGATATAAACTAGGATTAGATACCCTATTATTTAAAATGTAATTATAAACACTAAGGTAGTAGTAGTTATGTTCTTGAAACTTAAAAAATTTGGCGGTATTTTAGTCTATTCAGAGGAACCTGTCCTATAATTGATAATCCACGATGAACCTTACTTAAGTTTGTTTTTCAGTTTATATACCGTCGTTATCAGAATATTTTATTAGAATAATAATTTTCTATAATTTTAATAGGAATGTATATCAGATCAAGGTGTAGCTTATATTTAAGTAGAGATGGGTTACAATAAATGTATTTAAACGGATCTAATTTTGAAATATTTTTAGTGAAGGTGGATTTGATAGTAAAATTTTAAAGATTGTAAATTTGATTTTAGCTCTAGAATATGCACACATCGCCCGTCGCTCTTACTATTAAGGTAAGATAAGTCGTAACATAGTAGATGTACCGGAAGGTGTATCTAGAATGACAGTTTAAAGCTTATTTAGTAAAGCATTTCATTTACATTGAAAAGATTTTTGTGCAAATCAATATAAATTGAACAATATTTATTTATTGAGTTTTTTTATTTTAAGATTGATTTATTAAAAATAATTATATAGGTTTAATGTTTTAGTAATTTTTAATGAAAAAATAATAATAATAATAGTTAATTAGTATTGTGAAAGATTACTGAAATATTTTGAAAAATTTTTGTTTTAAAAGAAAATTTAATTTATTGTACCTTGTGTATCAGGGTTTATCAAATAATTAATAAATATTTATTAATCTCGATTTTATAAGAGTTAATGATTTATGAAAGTTAATGTGTCAAAATTATTTTAAATAAATTGTTAGAAATGAAATGTTATTCGTTTATAAAGGTATCTAGTTTTTTTAGAAATAAATTTAATTTACAAGTTTTTGATTTTTTGGTTATTTATTTAATTGAAAAATTTAATAATTTGAATATCTTAAGGGATAAGCTTTAAGATAAATTATTAAAAATTAATAATAATAATATAAAATGTATGCTTAGAATTAGCAATCATTATTAAGTTTGTTATAAATTATTTTATGATTTATATTATTTATTATATTTTAATTTATTTATAAAAATTTTTTTATTAATAATTTATAAAAAGTAATAATGGTAGAATTAGTATATTTTTATGTTTAGATAATTTTATGTGATAAGTTTATATAAAGAACTCGGCAAATTTTTTACCCGCCTGTTTAACAAAAACATGTCTTTTTGAGTTATTTTTAAAGTCTGACCTGCCCACTGAAATTTTAAATGGCCGCAGTATTCTAACTGTGCAAAGGTAGCATAATCATTAGTCTTTTAATTGAAGGCTGGTATGAACGGTTGGACGAGGTATAAGCTGTTTCATATAAATTTATAATAGAACTTTATATTTTAGTCAAAAAGCTAAAATATTATTAAAAGACGAGAAGACCCTATAAATCTTTATATTTTATAATATTTAAATTTTTTAGATTTGTTTTATTTTTATATTATGAAATATTTTGTTGGGGTGATGTTAAAATTTAATGAACTTTTAATTGTTTAAAATCATTAATTTATGATTTATTGATCCATTAGTAGTGATTATAAGATTAAGTTACTTTAGGGATAACAGCGTAATTTTTTTGGAGAGTTCATATCGATAAAAAAGTTTGCGACCTCGATGTTGGATTAAGATATAATTTTAGGTGTAGCCGCTTAAATGTTAAGTCTGTTCGACTTTTAAATTCTTACATGATCTGAGTTCAGACCGGCGTAAGCCAGGTTGGTTTCTATCTTTAATATATTATAATATCTTAGTACGAAAGGACCAGATATTAGAATAATTATATTTTTAAATTAGAATATGATTAATTTAATTAAACTATTTTGGCAGATTAGTGCAATAAATTTAGAATTTATTTATGTAATTTATATTACAAATAGTACTTGTTTTTTATAGAATTTATTTTGTCAATTATTGGAAGTTTGATTTTAGTAATTTGTGTTTTAGTAAGAGTGGCTTTTTTGACTCTTTTGGAACGTAAAGTATTAGGTTATATTCAAATTCGTAAGGGTCCTAATAAGGTTGGATTAATAGGAATTCCTCAACCTTTTTGTGATGCGATTAAGTTATTTACTAAGGAACAAACTTATCCTCTTTTATCTAATTATATTTCTTATTATTTTTCACCTATTTTTTCTTTATTTCTTTCTTTAGTAGCTTGATTGTGTATTCCTTTATTTGTTAAGTTATTTTCTTTTAATTTGGGATTATTATTTTTTTTATGTTGTACTAGTTTAGGTGTATATACTGTTATAGTTGCTGGTTGATCATCTAATTCTAATTATGCTTTGTTAGGTGGATTACGTGCTGTAGCGCAAACTATTTCTTATGAAGTTAGAATAGCTTTAGTATTATTATCTTTTGTTTTTTTAATTGGTAGTTATAATATTTTAGATTTTTTTTATTATCAGAAAAGAATTTGATTTTTAGTAATTTTATTTCCAATTAGTTTAGTTTGATTTTGTATTTGTTTAGCTGAAACTAATCGAACTCCCTTTGATTTTGCTGAAGGGGAATCTGAATTAGTGTCTGGATTTAATATTGAATATAGAAGAGGTGGGTTTGCTTTGATTTTTATAGCTGAATATGCTAGAATTTTATTTATAAGTATATTGTTTTGTGTAATTTTTTTAGGATGTGATTTATTTAATATTATGTTTTATGTTAAATTGACTTTTATTTCTTTTATATTTATTTGAGCTCGTGGTACTTTACCTCGGTTTCGGTATGATAAATTAATGTATTTGGCTTGAAAGAGTTTTTTACCTTTTTCATTGAATTTTTTGTTGTTTATTATTGGTTTTAAATTATTATTGGTTTGTTATATGTGGTTAATAAAAAATAGTAAAGTTAATAGAAAAGTTGATTTCTATCTTATGTTTTCAAAACATATGCTTGTTCAAGCTCATTAACTTAGTTGATTAAATTATCTCATCATTTGTTAACTAATGGATTGATAATATAATATAAGAAGTAAATAACAGTTAAAATTTGTCCTACTAATACGTAAGGATCTTCTACTGGTCGAGCTCCAATTCATGTTAAAAGGATTACTGTTACTACTATAGATCAGAATAAAATTTTATTGATAGGATAAAATTGAATTCCTCGAAATTTTCTTAAATGATAAAATGGTAGAATAGCTAAAATAGCAATTGATAATACTAGTGCAATTACTCCTCCTAGTTTATTAGGAATAGAACGAAGAATTGCATAAGCGAATAGGAAATATCATTCGGGTTGAATGTGGACTGGGGTTACTAAAGGATTTGCTGGAATGAAATTATCTGGGTCTCCTAATAAATAAGGATTAATTAATGTTAGTAGAAGTAGTGCTGCGATTATTACAATAAATCCTACAATATCTTTAAATGAGAAATATGGGTGGAAAGGAATTTTATCAATATTAGAATTTAATCCGATTGGATTGTTAGATCCTGTTTGGTGTAAAAATAGTAAATGAATTAGGGTTATAGCTAATACAATGAAAGGTAGAATGAAATGGAAGGTGAAGAATCGTGTAAGAGTGGCGTTATCGACAGCGAATCCTCCTCATACTCATTGTACTAAATCAATTCCTAGATATGGAATGGCTGATAATAAATTTGTAATAACTGTAGCTCCTCAAAATGATATTTGTCCTCAAGGTAATACATAACCTATAAAAGCTGTTGCTATTACTAAAAATAAGATTAATACACCTACTAATCATGTTGGTGTGAATAAGTATGATCCGTAATAAATACCTCGTCCTACATGTAGATAGATACAAATGAAGAAGAATGATGCTCCATTGGCATGTAGAGTTCGTAATAATCAACCGTAATTTACATCACGACAAATATGGTTTACGCTATTGAAAGCTAAATTAATATCAGCTGTGTAATGTATAGCTAAAAATAGTCCTGTTAGAATTTGAATAATTAAGCATAATCCTAATAATGAACCAAAATTTCATCAAGCTGAAATATTTACAGGGGCTGGTAGATCTACTAAAGCATTATTTGCAATTTTAAATAGGGGGTGTTGGGTTCGTAAAGGTTTGTTCATTAGTTTATTGGTCGAAGGGGTCCGTAGAATAATTTAGTAATTTTTACTACAGCAATTAAAGTAACTAAAAGGTAGTTTATTAGTAGAATGGTAATAAGATTTGTTGGAAAATTGTATAATTTATTTAATCTTAAAGCATTTTCTGGTATTAAAATGTTTATTTGGTTATAAGGTTGTATTTCAAGATTTTGAATAAATGAAGTTGTTGATGATTTATCTATAAATATATAAATTAATACTAGTATAGCTATAATTATAATAGATGTTGTAGTTAATTTTATAGATAAAGAAAATATTTCATTTGAGGCTAAAGATGTTACATAAATAAATAATACTAATATTCCTCCTAGAAAAATTAGGAAAAGAATATAAGAGAATCAAAATCTTTTTGCTATTAATCCTGTTAGTAGACAGATTTGTAGAGTTTGGATTAGAAGTATTAATCCTATAGCTAATGGATGATTTATTTGAATGAAAATAAATCTTGAAATTAATGTAGAGGCATATAATAATAATTGTATAATATCAGGAGGTAGTTTAATTAAAATATTAATTTTGGGGATTAATGATAAAGTAATTTCTTTTCTCTTGAAGTTTTAAAAGACTTAATCTTATTTTTGGTTTACAAGACCAATGTTTTTATTAAACTATTAAAACTAATGATAATAAGTTTATATTGAGGATTACCTTGTTTTTTATTTTTAATAGGGATTTTTGTTTTTGTTTCTAATCGTAAGCATTTATTATCAATACTTCTGAGATTAGAATATATTGTATTAAATTTGTTTTTTCTTTTATTTATTTTTTTGAATTTGATAGATTACAGAAGATTTTTTAGTATAATATTTTTAACATTTAGAGTGTGTGAAGGTGCTTTAGGACTTTCTATTTTAGTATCTATAATTCGAACTCATGGTAATGATTATTTTCAGTCATTTAATATTTTGCAATGTTAAAATTAATTTTTATAATACTTTTTATTAGTCCTATTTGTTTTATTAATGGTTTATTTTGAATGGTACAAAATTTGTTATTTGTTGTTACTTTTATTTTTATTTTATTTAATTATTGTACAAATTATTTTGTAAATATTTCTTATTTTTTGGGGTTTGACGTTATTTCTTATGGGTTGATTTTATTAAGTTTTTGAATTTGTACATTGATATTAACTGCTAGTGAATCTGTTAATAAATATAATAATTATAAAAGATTATTTTTGTTTAATGTGTTAATTTTGTTAGTATTTTTAGTTTTAACTTTTAGAAGAATGAATTTATTTATGTTTTATTTATTTTTTGAAAGAAGATTAATTCCTACCTTATTTTTAATTTTAGGTTGAGGTTATCAACCGGAACGTTTACAAGCTGGTGTTTATTTATTGTTTTATACTTTATTGGTTTCTTTACCAATATTAGTTGGAGTTTTTTATTTATATAGTAATATAAATACTATAAATTTTTATTTGTTGGGAAACTATATATTTAATTATGATTTGTTGTATTTATCTTTGATTTTAGCATTTTTAGTTAAGATACCTATGTTTTTGGTTCATTTATGATTGCCTAAGGCTCATGTTGAAGCTCCTGTTTCAGGGTCAATAATTTTGGCTGGTATTATGTTGAAGTTGGGGGGCTATGGACTGTTACGGGTATTTTCATTTTTGCAGATGAGAGGAATTAAATATAATTATGTTTGAGTAAGAATTAGATTGGTGGGGGGAGTTTTAATTAGATTGGTGTGTTTACGTCAAACTGATTTAAAGGCTCTTATTGCTTATTCTTCTGTTGCTCATATAGGAATTGTTTTAGGAGGTCTTATAACTTTAACTTATTGAGGGCTTTGTGGTTCATATACTTTAATAATTGCTCATGGATTATGTTCTTCTGGATTATTTTGTTTAGCAAATATTACCTATGAACGGTTGGGAAGTCGAAGTTTATTAATTAATAAGGGTTTATTAAATTTTATACCTTCTATAACATTATGGTGATTTTTATTAAGATCTTGTAATATAGCTGCCCCTCCTTCATTGAATTTGTTAGGGGAAATTTCTTTATTAAATAGAATTGTTAGATGGTCTTGAATTAGTATAATTGCTTTATCTTTATTGTCTTTTTTTAGAGCTGCTTATACTCTTTATTTATATGCTTATAGACAACATGGTAGGGTATTTTCTGGAGTTTATTCATTTAGAGGAGGTAAAATTCGAGAGTATTTATTATTATTTCTTCATTGATTTCCTTTGAATTTATTGATTTTAAAGAGAGATATTTGTTTATTTTGGCTTTAATTAATCTAAATAGTTTATATTTAAAATATTGATTTGTGGTATCAATGATATGAGTTAGTCATTTTAGATCGTGAAATATTTATCAATTTGTAGAATTAGATTTTTAGTTTTAATTAGTATTAGAATTAGATTTTTTTCATCTAGTTTGTTTTTTTTATTAAATGATTATACTATTTTTTTGGAATGAGAAGTTGTTAGTTTAAATTCAGTTAGAATTGTAATGACATTTTTGTTTGATTGAATAAGTTTATTATTTATATCATTTGTTTTATTAATTGCTTCTTTAGTTATTTATTATAGAAAGGAGTATATAAGAGGTGATGTAAATATTAATCGTTTTATTATGTTAGTACTTATATTTGTTTTGTCTATAATATTATTAATTATTAGACCAAATTTGATTAGTATTTTATTAGGTTGAGATGGGTTAGGATTGGTTTCTTATTGTTTAGTTATTTATTTTCAAAATGTAAAGTCATATAATGCTGGTATATTGACAGCGTTGTCAAATCGAATTGGAGATGTTGCCTTTTTATTAGCTATTGCTTGAATATTAAATTATGGGAGTTGAAATTATATTTTTTATTTAGAAAGTATGAAGAATAGTTTAGAAATAGAAGTTATTGGAGCGTTAATTATGTTGGCTGCTATAACTAAGAGTGCTCAGATTCCGTTTTCATCTTGATTGCCAGCAGCTATAGCTGCTCCTACTCCAGTTTCTGCTTTGGTACATTCATCTACTTTAGTAACTGCTGGGGTTTATTTATTAATTCGTTTTAATGTTTTATTGAGAGGTAGATGATTAGGAGATTTATTATTATTATTATCTGGATTAACTATATTTATGGCTGGATTGGGGGCTAATTTTGAATTTGATTTAAAGAAAATTATTGCTTTGTCTACTTTAAGACAGTTAGGGTTAATAATAAGAATTTTATCTATGGGATTTTATAAATTAGCTTTTTTTCATTTGTTAACACATGCTTTATTTAAGGCTTTATTATTTATATGTGCTGGAGCTATTATTCATAATATAAATAATTCTCAAGATATTCGGTTGATAGGAGGTTTAGGGGTTTATATGCCTTTAACATCTGGTTGTTTTAATGTAGCTAATTTGGCTTTATGTGGAATACCTTTTTTAGCTGGATTTTATTCTAAGGATATAATTCTTGAAATTGTTTCTTTGAGATATATTAATATATTTTCTTTCTTTTTATATTTTTTTTCTACTGGGTTAACTGTTTGTTATTCTTTTCGGTTGGTTTATTATTCTATAACTGGTGAATTAAATTGTGGCTCTTTAAATATACTTAGAGATGAAGGTTGAATTATACTTCGTGGTATAAGAGGATTGTTGGTGATAAGAATTTTTGGTGGTAGAATGTTGAGTTGATTAATTTTTCCCACTCCTTATGTAATTTGTTTGCCTAGTTATTTAAAATTATTAACATTATTTGTTTGTATTGTTGGAGGAGTTTTAGGGTATTTGATTTCAAATGTTTCTTTATTTTATTTTAATAAATCATTAAATAATTATTTAAGTAGATATTTTTTTGGGTCTATGTGATTTATACCTTATATTTCTACTTATGGAATTATTAATTATCCTTTAATTTTAGGAGGTAGAGTTTGTAAGTCTTTCGATCAAGGTTGATCTGAGTTTTTAGGGGGGCAAAATTTATATAATGAATTAGTTAAGTATTCTCAACAGATATTTATTATACACAATAATAATTTGAAGATTTATCTTTTATTATTTGTTTTATGAATTATTTTTTTATTTTCTTTTTTCTTAATATTTTATTCAAGTAGCTTAAATAGAGCATAACACTGAAGATGTTAGGGTAATTGTATAATTCTTGGATATGGTGAATTAATTTTAGTAATTTATAAAAATAATAGAATTTTGTTTTTACAATGAAAATGTAATGTTTTTGTTAAACTATATAAACAGAAGTACAAATGGAGTTTAACCATTAAAAGATAAAAGTTAGCAGCTTTTTCTTGAACGTCATACTTCCTTAATTGGAGAATAACCTCAATTCTATCATTAACAGTGATAAGCCTCTTTTTGGCTTCAATTAATTTAATAAATATATAATCTTTATCAAATTTTTAGAATAAGGGTATGAGTATACCTAAGATTAGGTCGAAACTAATTGCAATGGATCGCTTCATATTCTAAGGTAGATTGATGATTATCAATACTTTTTGAATGCAAATCAAATGTTATAATTAACTACAACCCTAGTTTGATCAGTTTAGTATACCTTGATTTCACTCATGGTATAATCCAATAATTAAAATGATAATGAAAATAATTGATGTTATTGTTCATACTAAAATATCTGAAATGGGAATAATTAGGATTATAGGTAAAATTAAGGCGATTTCTACATCGAAAATTAAAAAAATAATAGTGATTAAGAAAAATCGAAGTGAGAAAGGAAGTCGTGAGGATGATTTAGGGTCGAATCCGCATTCAAATGGGGAACATTTTTCTCGGTCTGTAAGAGCTTTTTTTGATAGTACAGAAGCTAAAATTATTACTACTCTAGTAATAATTATTAGAATTGATCCTATGGTAATGATTGAAAAGATTATCTATACTACTAATTAGTAGACCTTATGATTGGAAGTCAAATATACTTATATACTATACAGATAATTAATTAACCTCCTCATCAGTAGATTGAAATATAGAGGAATAATCAGACAATATCGACGAAATGTCAGTATCATGCGGCTGCTTCGAATCCGAAATGGTGTGTTTTAGAAAAATGATTATTTAAATGTCGGATTAAACATACTAAAAGGAAAGTTGTTCCGATTAATACATGAACTCCGTGGAATCCTGTTGCTATAAAGAATGTAGAACCATAAACTGAATCTGCAATGGTGAATGGGGCTTCAATGTATTCATATGCTTGTAGGATAGTGAAATATACACCTAATAGTACTGTGAAGAATAATCCTTGTGTTGCTTGAGAGTGATTTCCTTCCATTAATCTGTGATGGGCTCAAGTTACAGTTACTCCTGAAGATAATAGAATTGCTGTATTTAATAAAGGAATTTGGAATGGATTGAAGGGTTGAATTCCAGCAGGAGGTCATGATGCTCCTAGTTCAATAGCAGGAGATAAACTACTGTGAAAAAAAGCTCAGAAAAATGAGACGAAAAATAAAACTTCTGATAAAATAAATAAAATTATTCCTCATCGAAGACCTAGAGTTACTGGTAATGTATGTAATCCTTGGAATGTTCCTTCTCGTGATACATCTCGTCATCATTGATATACTGTTAAAATAGTAATTACATTTCCTAATAGAAATAAGGAAATATCATATTGGTGGAATCATTTAACTAATCCTGATACAGATGTTATAGCTCCAATAGCTCCTGTTAAAGGTCATGGGCTATAATCTACTAAATGAAATGGGTGATTTGAGTGTGTTGACATTAGTTTACTTCACTAGAGTATAAAGTACTTAAAACAGCGAATACATATGATTGAATAATGGCTACGGCTGATTCAAGAACTAATAAAGCAATTTGTCCTACTAATAAAAGGGATACAATTGCGTAAGATAAAGAAGGACCAGTATTACCTAAAAGAGTTAGAAGTAAATGTCCTGCAATTATATTAGCTGCTAATCGTACGGCTAGAGTTCCTGGTCGAATAATATTTCTAATTGTTTCAATACATACTATAAATGGTATTAGAACTGCAGGTGTTCCTTGGGGTACTAAATGTGCAAATATATGTTGTGTATGATTAATTCATCCATATAGTATAAAACATAATCATAAAGGGAGGGCTAAGGTAAGAGTTAATGTTAAATGACTTGTTCTAGTGAAAATATAAGGGAATAACCCTAAGAAATTATTAAATAAAATTAATGAAAACAATGACACGAAGATAAAAGTTGATCCTGAATGTCCTGATGGTCCTAGTAGAGTTTTGAATTCCTTATGTAAGGTTAAAAGGATAGAGTTTCAGAAGATGTGTCATCGTGAAGGTATAAGTCAGTATGCTGAGGGAATTAATAATAGACCTAAGAATGTTCTTATTCAATTTAATGATAAATTGAAAATACTTGATGAAGGATCGAATACAGAGAATAGATTTGTTATCATTTTCAATTAAGTGTTGTAGATGTATATTTCTTTGAGATTTGAGATTTAGGTGTTTGTGGTAGAACTGAATAATAATTTATTATACTAAACAAAATAAAAGTAATTGAGAAGATAATAAATAAGCTTAATCAACCGATAGGTGCTATTTGTGGAATTAAAAAATATTGAATAGATCAATAATTTTAGTTTGACATACTAATGTTATATTTTAACTAATTTTTTTTTTCATTAGAAGTAAGTGCTAATTTACTATGAGATGGTTTAAGAGACCAGTACTTGCTTTCAGTCATCTAATGATAAATTATGAATTAGCACTATTAGTAACTCATTTAATGAAATGATTAACAGGGATTCTTTCGATTACAATAGGTATAAAACTATGATTAGCTCCACAAATTTCAGAACATTGACCATAAAATAGTCCTGGTCGGTTTATTAAGAAATTTGTTTGATTTAGTCGTCCAGGAGTTCCATCAACCTTTACTCCTAGTGAGGGAATTGTTCAAGAATGGATTACATCTGCTGCTGTTACTAGAATTCGAATTTGTGAATTTATAGGTAGAACTACTCGATTATCTACATCTAATAAACGGAAACCGTCTGTAGCTAATTCGTTAGTTGGGATTATATATGAATCAAATTCTACATTTATAAAATCTGAATATTCATAACTTCAGTATCATTGATGACCAATAGCCTTTAAAGTTACTGAAGGTTCATTAATTTCGTCTAGTAAGTAAAGTAATCGTAGGGAAGGGAAAGCAATAAATAGTAGGACAATTGCTGGGAGGATTGTTCAAATTATTTCAATAGTTTGACCATGAAGTAGATTTCGGTTTGTATAAGTATTAAAGAATAATATAAATATTAAGTAACCTACTAGAGTTGTAATTATTACTAGAATTATTAGAGCGTGATCGTGAAAAAATGTAAGTTGTTCTATAAGAGGAGAGGCACTATCTTGAAGGCCAAGGGCAGCTCATGTTGTCATTAGTTTCTAATAAAAGTAAAATACTTTATATATGGAGCTTAAATCCATTGCACTAATCTGCCATATTAGAAATTAGTTAAAAGAGGTAGTTCTGAATAACTATGTTCGGCTGGTGGAGTATTTTGAAGTCATTCAATTGAAGAACTAAGTTGTATAGGATAAATTACTTGGCGTTGAGTAACTAATCTTTCTCAAATAATAAATAAGAAGAATAGGATACCTAGTAGAGAAATTGATGAACCAATTGTAGAAACGACATTTCATGTTGTATAAGCGTCAGGATAATCAGAATATCGTCGAGGTATACCAGCTAATCCTAAGAAATGTTGAGGGAAGAATGTTAGGTTTACTCCAATAAATATAATAATAAATTGGCTTTTTAGTCATTTAGGATTTAATACAAGTCCTGTAAATAATGGATATCAGTGGACGAATCCTGCTATAATAGCGAATACTGCCCCTATAGATAGTACATAGTGGAAGTGAGCTACTACATAGTAAGTGTCGTGAAGAATAATATCTACAGAAGAATTAGCTAATACTACTCCTGTTAAACCTCCTACTGTAAATAAGAATACAAATCCTAAGGCTCATAATATAGCTGGAGAATAGTTTAGTTGTGTACCGTGAAGGGTAGCTAATCAACTGAAAATTTTAATACCTGTTGGTACAGCAATAATTATTGTTGCTGAAGTAAAATAAGCTCGTGTATCTACGTCTATTCCTACAGTAAATATATGGTGAGCTCAAACAATAAAACCAAGTAGTCCAATTGCTATTATTGCATAAATTATTCCTAAAGAACCGAATGTTTCCTTTTTACCAGATTCTTGACTAATAATGTGGGAGATTATTCCGAATCCTGGTAAAATTAAAATGTAAACTTCTGGATGTCCAAAGAATCAAAATAAATGTTGATATAGAATAGGATCTCCACCTCCTGCTGGGTCAAAGAAAGAAGTATTTAAATTTCGATCTGTTAATAGTATTGTGATAGCTCCAGCTAAAACAGGTAATGAAAGTAGTAGTAATAGTGCTGTTAATACTACTGCTCAAACGAATAAAGGTATTCGGTCGAAAGTAATTCCTGTAGATCGTATGTTAATTACTGTTGTAATAAAATTTACGGCACCTAAAATAGAGGAAATTCCAGCTAAATGTAAAGAGAAAATAGCTAAATCAACGGATGCTCCTCCATGAGCAATAATTGATGAAAGAGGAGGGTAAACAGTTCAACCTGTCCCAGCTCCGTTTTCTACTATACTGCTCACTAAAAGTAGTGTAAGTGAAGGAGGCAGTAATCAAAATCTTATGTTATTTATTCGTGGGAATGCTATATCTGGGGCTCCAAGTATTAATGGTACTAATCAATTACCAAATCCTCCAATTATAATTGGTATTACTATGAAAAAAATTATTACAAATGCATGAGCTGTTACGATTACATTATAAATTTGGTCGTCTCCAATTAGAGCTCCTGGGTGACCTAATTCTGCTCGAACTAAGATTCTTAAAGATGTTCCTACTATACCTGCTCAAGCACCGAAGATAAAATATAAGGTTCCAATATCTTTATGATTTGTCGAAAATAGCCACTGTCGCGATTAAATGGCTGAAGTTTAGGCGATAGACTGTAAATCTATTCATAAGAATTTATTCTTTTTAATCAAGGCTTTATAGTCAATAATGACATTAGACTGCAATTCTAAAGGAGTAAAAACTTACTAAGGCTTAAAAGACTAGACTTATATTTATAGCTTTGAAGGCTATTAGTTTATTTAACTTAAAGCCTTGCTATAAATTTACAAGAATAGGTAAATTAGGGAAATTAGAATTAGTCTGAATGTGGAAATGAAAGATAAAATTAATATAGTTTTGAATGAAGCATTGTTGATGAAAGTATTAACAGTTCAATTGTTTTCATAGTAGTTTAATATAAATGCTGCGAAACATAGACGTAAGTAGAAAAATAATGTAATTAAGGTTATTACTGTTATAATAGCTATTAAAATATATTGGCTTTTTATAACTAGTATTTGAATAACTAATCATTTAGGGAGACATCCAATAAATGGGGGGAGTCCCCCTAAAGATAATAAATTTAGGAATAATATAAATTTCAAGGTTTTTGATCTGAAGAATGAATTAAATAATTGGTTAATATGGTATATTTTAAAGTTATTGAATATAAAAGTTAAACTAAATGATAGGAATGTATAAAATGTAAAATAAATTAATCATATAGATTCATTGGCTTGTATTGCGGCTAGTATTCATCCCAAATGATTAATTGATGAGAAGGCTATTAATTTCCGTAGAGAGGTTTGATTTAATCCTCCTAAAGAACCTACAATTGTTGATGTAATAATCACTAATAAAATAAGCTTTCTTTGTGTGATATAAGAAATCAATATAAGAGGGGCAATTTTTTGTCATGTCATTAAAGTTAAAGCATTTATTCAAGATAACCCTTCTATAACATTGGGAAATCAAAAATGAAAAGGAGCAGCACCTCTTTTTAAAAGAAGGGAAGATGTTATAATTAGGTCGTTATATACGGAATTTTCTTGTGTGATTGGAAAATTATTTAGATATCCTATCATAATAGCGAACAATAATACAGCTGAAGCTATAGCTTGTGTTAGGAAATACTTAAGTGAGGCTTCTGTAGATATTAAATTATTACTATTTATTAGGGGGATAAAAGATAATAAATTAATTTCTAAACCTATTCAAGCACCTAACCAAGAATTAGATGATACAGTAATTATTGTTCCTGTGATTAAGATAAAAAAGAATATAATTTTAGCTGAATTATTAAAAATTAAAAAGAAAAGGATTGGAACCTTTATAAATGGGGTATGAACCCAGTAGCTTGATTAGCTTATCTTTTTATATAATTGATATATTTTGGTGTATGATGCACAAAAGTTTTTGATACTTTTAGAAATAGTTTAATTCTATTAAATATAATGAATGTAATATTATTACATAATTTACCCTATCAAGGTAACCCTTTTCGTCAGGCAATTCATT